TAGTATATTTCTATCTGAATATAGAAGTGCCCCTATGAATCTACTTTCATAAAACATAAAACATAATACTTTATTACAATTTATTACAATTAAATAAATTACAATTAAAAAATGAAAAATCACAAGATCTCATTCATTCGAATTAATAAAATACATTGAAGGTATCTTTTATTAGTTCTACTCTGTACGGTATCAGTATCATTTATCCCTATAAGATACCATACAAAATAGAATGATTTTACAAGGAAGAGATATAATGAAATTCTTGATTGGATCTTCTCATGCCATGGTAACGCTCTATTTTACCTGATTGATGGATCCAAAAATGCATTTTAATGAATTAACGAGTGGTTTTATTCGAAACGCCTCGTGATCTTCAACCAATTATGTGCTTCAATATAATTACCTGGAGTAAGCGCTATAGCTTGTTTCCAATACTCAGCAGCTTGATCGGACCAAGCCTCCGCAATTTCAGAATCACCCTGCAGAATGGCCTGTTCTCCCCGGTTGGAATAGGTGGGTCAATTCCTTCCCTTAGAACCGTACTTGAGAGTTTCCTACCTCATACGGCTCAGCAATCGATTCTTTTTGCGGTCTCATCTTAATTAACCCTATGCTAACTGAATTAGATTTATGATAAATCTATCCCATTTTCGTGGGTTAACCAGAAGAAGTTAATTACATAAGTTTCAAATTCTAATTTTGATCAATTCAATAATTAGTTTTAGCTTTTCTCCCACCTTCAGAAAAATGAAGCATAGATATCCCCTATATCGTTATAATTTTCTGAAAGGTAACTATCTCGGTTTCATATATGAAATTTATATAGAATCTTTGAAAAAGACTTTCTTCCATAAGAAAAAAGAACTTACTATCTTTGGGATCTGATGCTACACCGCTGCTCAATACTTTAGTGGATCAACTCTATTACATAAGTTGATTCCTAACTTTATATCCCATATCATGAATAAGTAAGCAGTTCTTAACTGTATCGACCCAAAAGCTCGCTAATTGATCTTTACGGTGCTTTCTTTATCAATTTGATCCTTTATCCATAGAGTATAGTATGTAGGCCGTACTTATTTCTTCCTATTTTTTTTGTTATCATGAAGTTTGTTTCCTTGCTACAGCTGATAAAAATCGTTGTTTTGGACGATGCATATGTAGAAAGCCTATTTATTTTTTTCTAGTATTGACTAGCCAATTTGATCTTTTTTTCCTTCTTTCTATAGTGGAGATAGTCGCACGTAATGACAGATCACGGCCATATTATTAAAAGCTTGTGGTAAGAATGGGTTTCGTTCTAGTGCCCGGAAATAATATTCCAAAGCCTTTGTATGCTCTCCGTTGCTTGTGTGTATAAGTCCTATGTTATAGAGTATATAACTTCGATCATAGGGATCAATTTCTAGTCGCGTAGCTTCATAATAATTCTGTAAAGCTTCCGCATAATTTCCTTCCGATTGAGCCGACATCCGTTACGGTCGTTCATTTTATTCAAAAAATCTCCGTTCCAGAACCGTACGTGAGATTTTCATCTCATACGGCTCCTCCCTTCTGTGCATAGTACTAAGGGGAATAAGCCGTGGAATCCAAAATTCCCTATTCTTATTATGAACTGACAGGAGCTGGTATTTTTACAAGAAATCTCTAGCCAGCCTTCCCGCAAGAGGTTTTTTCTTAACACCAATCGTATTAGTGCTAGATAGAAATGGTAACTCCAACGATTTCTTTGTCCTCAACGCCTATTATTTCCAGGAATTAGTCACTTCAACGATCTTTGATGGTTATATGGGTATCCAAAGTACGAACGAGATGGATGTTTGTTGTCCCAACCATTCTTGTTAGTCCCGATACCAATAGGGAAAAGGGTAATTTATAACAAAGTTTTCGTATTGTTGATTCCTAGTGTAGTGCTTCTTCCCCTATGCCGCCTATTGGTACTAGTGGAGTAGGATTGACCCGCAGAACCCATAGGTGTAACCTTTCGTTCAATACTAAAATCGACAATTAAAGTATCTGAGGCCGAATCAATCGAGGATACACGACAGAAGGAATTGTTCTATCTCCAAACTTTACCTTCACTAAGCGTAGCTTTATTTCAATAATTTGGTTCTTTCTATTTCGAATCACGTCTTTTCTCGTAAGACTGAAGTGAGGGCTAAAAAAAAACAAGAAAAAAGAATCAAATCACACCATCTCTGTAATAGGTAAATGCCTTTTTTTCTCCCGAAGTTGTCGGAATTAGTCGTAATAAAATATTGGCTATAATTGAAGAGGTCTTATCAATAAAATTTCCATTTGTCCGAGATCTAGGCATAATTAGCAATCCATTCTACAATTCGTCTCATTACCCCCTCGGCTCGGGGAAAATTATCCCACAAACAAAGGAATTGTACAGTACAAAATAACATAAAAACAGAAAAATTCGAAAAAGATGTGTACCTTCCGCTCAAATTGTACCCTTTTCGGACAAAAATAGATAGGAGACTTTTGATAG